TCCAGCAGTAGATCCTTTAGATTCAACGTCAACTATGTTACAACCTCGGATCGTTGGCGAGGAACATTATGAAACTGCGCAAAGAGTTAAGCAAACTTCACAACGTTACAAAGAACTTCAGGACATTATAGCAATTCTTGGGTTGGATGAATTATCCGAGGAGGATCGTTTAACTGTAGCAAGAGCACGAAAAATTGAGCGTTTCTTATCACAACCCTTCTTCGTGGCAGAAGTATTTACTGGTTCTCCAGGAAAATATGTTGGTCTTGCAGAAACAATTAGGGGGTTTCAACTGATCCTTTCCGGAGAATTAGATGGTCTGCCCGAGCAGGCCTTTTATTTGGTGGGTAACATCGATGAAGCTACCGCGAAAGCTATGAACTTAGAAGTGGAGAGCAATTTGAAGAAATGACCTTAAATCTTTGTGTACTGACTCCTAATCGAATTATTTGGGATTCAGAAGTGAAAGAAATCATTTTATCTACAAATAGTGGCCAAATTGGTGTATTACCAAACCACGCCCCTATTGCCACGGCTGTAGATATAGGTCTTTTGAGAATACGCCTCAACGACCAATGGTTAACGGTGGCTCTGATGGGTGGTTTTGCTAGAATAGGGAATAATGAGATCACCATTTTAGGAAATGATGCGGAGATGAGTACTGACATTGATCCGCAAGAAGCTCAACAAGCTCTTGAAATAGCTGAAGCTAACTTGAGTAGAGCTGAGGGTAAGAGGCAAGTGATTGAAGCGAATCTAGCTCTCAGACGAGCTAGGACACGAGTAGAGGCTGTCAATGTTATTTCCTACTAGTCAATACATCAAAATAATCAAAAGAAGTTTTTTAGAAGTTCTTTATTATACACCACATTTAGATTCTGCCAATTGAAGACAATCAAGTCTAATCTGATACAACGAAAAAAGGAAGATGGGTAGAAAAACTTATTAGATACCATTGCATTGACTCCGGTATCTAATAAGTTCTACCTACTATTGGATTTGAACCAATGACTCCTGCCGTATGAAAGCAATACTCTAACCACTGAGTTAAGTAGGTAATTTATCACCGCAAAAGAAGACCCATCACCTCGGGGATTATAGATAGAATATTATTTCTAAGCAATACCAATCTGGTAACAGTAAACGGATCAGAGAGTTATCATGTGGGATTAGGGAATATCCATCTTGACAAGAAATTATCTATATGTTAAGATATCTATGACAAGGGCTATAGCTCAGTTAGGTAGAGCACCTCGTTTACACGTGCGCCAATGCTTTTCAAGGGAGCTTATTATGCAATGAACATAATTGATCTTATTGAAAAATCAATGTCTTACTCCATAGATTCGAGAGAACAATAGCCTGACAAATATTTGGTTCGGTCCGATTTTGGTGCGAATTTAGGTGCCAAATCAAATAGAACCCGTCATTGATTTGATAGTTGATAAGGTAAATACCCAGCCCATTCAATGCTAGGCATAATGAGTATAAGGGCTTCAAAAAAACCTCCTTTCGTCCTATGAACTTTAAGGTGTATGAAGTCTCATATTCGACTCTTGCAGCGGAACGATAGAGACTCCATTTAACTTAGGTTGATCTAAGCCGAAGGCAGACCTAAGTCAAGGTAACCCTTCTTTGAAACACTTTGGTATTGCTACTAGATCTGAATACAAATAATGAATCAGAGCACATGGAGCCAGCTCATTATCTTCCTGTAAAGAAAAAATATGGTGGACTAACTGATCTTTACATCAGTTGATGAAAGAGCCCAATGCAACAAACAAAATGCATGTTGGGTCTTTGAAACAGTTCGAATCATTTCGATAATAATCAGTTTGATCTGTTTTACCGAGAAGGTCTACGGTTCGAGTCCGTATAGCCCTAATACATTCTATTTGTCTATTTTTGTATAGACATTCTAGTTTAGTATAGTTTTCATTTCCTCATTAGTACTTGTTTATAGACTGGACAGACCGTTGGTTGTTTCATAGAAATGAAAGCATTACCACATATTCATGTAAATACATAGGGACCCGAAAATAAAAACAATAATTCATTCCAATGGATCTAATCAGATCAGTATGTGTCAAATCCAGGACAAGAAAAAGAAAGAAAATATAATCGTTCGATGCATTAGATTGTGTTTACGTATTCGTATTTCTATAAAATCAATAGAAGCAACGACGATCCTTTACTTGGATTTTAATGAAAAGAATACTTCGAATATGTTAGAAATCCCTAGACATCTTTTACCCAAAAAATTTTATCGGTTTTGATAATAACTATGTTATATTTGATATTATTTTTTTGATAATATTTCATTATCTTATTTCATTTTATTATTTATACATTATATAACATTATAAATTTACATATAATTTATATAAGTATAATTTATATAAGAAATTATATATTTATAAATATATAATACAAAGAAATAAATATAAGGAAATAGCAAGAAAAAAACATAGTATTACGTTTCATAATTATGAAACATAGT